AATGTAATTCGTTTTAGTAATAATTTTAGGATCTTCCTTTTTTTATATTGAATTTTAATGGAATTTTATTACAAAACAAATAATAAGAAAATTCTTCTTATTTTGTTTTGCTTTATTCTATAACTGTTTTTATTCTATTCGAGTCAAAAAAATCCTATCTCGACTCCATTTATATTTATAGAGTATATAATAATATATAGAGCGGGTAGCGGGAATCGAACCCGCATCGTTAGCTTGGAAGGCTAGGGGTTATAGTCGACGTTGATTCATCTTAACGTCTCTAATTCAAAACCGAACATGAAACTTTGGTTTCATTCGGCTCCTTTATAGACTATTTAGAAATTCTCGGATAAAAGACGTGAACAAAAAAAAAGAAAAAAGAATTAAATTGTTATTAATAACAATTTAATAGAAAATACAAAGGAAATTGAACTTCTTAAACTTGAACCCATAATATCTATGTCAGCTTTCTCTCTTACTGCATTCAAAAAAATGTGCTTTCTAGATGATCCCTCTAGAAGAGGGGAATTTTCACAATTTTTCTAGTTACTTCGTTCTCTATTTCTATTTGAAAGAATCCGTAGGAAAAGTCTTTGGTTTCCGCCGGGCTAATAATACTCAAAAAGATGGATGTCTTTAGTAAACCAAAGTCACCTTTTAATAGCTATTTCACTTCAATCTTTTCTCGACAAAAAAAAACCGAAGATTTAGTTACGATTAGAAAGAAACTTTTCGATGTTTATCCATGGATCCTTTACTCATACTCATTCAATTGAATATATTCATCCAATTAAAAAATTATGTTTCGTAATTTCATAATCCAATTTATGTTTATGAAGTTATAGTTGATTCTTGGATACAAATCACGAGAATGTATATTCTTTTTGGAATCTTTTATTGAAAAGGGAAGGATTAAATCCTTTTAAGAAATAAAGTTTTTGATCGGAATATGAATCCAACCGAGGGATCCCTTAACTATTAAGGGGATTACTAGAACGAATCACACTTTTACCACTAAACTATACCCGCTATGATGCCATTATCATATAGAAAGGGTCTTTTGTCGAGCAAAGTAATTCGTCGTAATCAATATACGATTAAAAACGAATCATGAAAATGAGAGCATTGATATATTTTTTTGTCAGTACACATAATGAGCTTAGGAAAAGAAGACTCATTAAAATAACTCAAAAAACGAAAAAAGTTCTTTCTTTTTCGAGAGGAGTTTGTGTTGACCGATGCTACTGGCCAAAACTGTTGAATTTATAACATAATAATGTATTGTTCAAGAAACCGCAGTTCTTTTAGCTTTTTTGTGGCCAGTAAAAAGTAAAATAATAAAAATAAAAAAAAAAGAAACGAGACTATGATTCTATATCTTGGAAATAGTCCTCTTTCTGATTTTTATTTCTTCTTTCAATAACAAAAAAAAGTCCGACTAGGTACCGACCGAGACCAGGCCGTCGAAATCAGAGAAGGGATTTCATACGAAAAGCTATTTATTGTTCTTTATTTTTTTTTTTATTATTAGTCTATATTTTTTTTGTCTAGTCTATATACAAAAAAATCTATATACAAAAAAAAAATAGAGTCTATATAATATATCTAGATAGATTGTTCTGTATTGATTGGAATATTGGGTTGGAGATATCTTTTTTGAGCACTTATTTTATCTAACTTTTATCGGCAATTCCATTTAGATAAAAGTTAGATATTTGATAAAACTTTATTACATATTTTTACACTATAAAAATATTTTATTTTATATAGTTAATATTAATTAGTTCATTTTATTGAATTTTCGTTTAGTAATTTAGTAATTAGTTTTATTTTATTAATTCGATACTTAAATTAATTCAATTAATTGTAATTCGGAGAGATGGCTGAGTGGACTAAAGCGTCGGATTGCTAATTCGTTGTACGAGTTCTTCGTACCGAGGGTTCGAATCCCTCTCTTTCCATTTCTGTTACGTTGATAACTTGGCCTTGATATTTTAATTCTCTTTCGAATGTGTCAAACCCTCTTGGTTTTTGTTTTTTTTTTCATATATATATATGTATATATATTATAGTCATATATATATATATATTATAGTCTTATTAAGTACTTTTCATTTTTAGAGTTAAGGGTGTGAAATAGATAAAATTCTAAGAACATTTAAAAATCAAGCAAAAAAAACAATTTTTTTTTTATTCTTCGCGTCCAGGATTTCGTCCTGGATCATTAGATAGGAATCCGAAGATGAAGAGAGAAACAAAGAATATCACTACCGTGTAAACAAAAAGTTTGAGAGTAAGCATTACACAATCTCCAAGATTCTTTTTAAGATTCTTTTTTTTTTTTGGGGGGGGGGGGGGGGTAGATTCTCTATTTTTAGAACACATATTCTATATTTGACACCAAAAAATCAAGTTCTTTATAGAAATAGAAAAAAAAGATTCCATTTCAGAAATGCATTTGTAAAATTGGATCGAGTTCTTTATTATCAAAAATTTTATTTCATACTGACAATTAGATATTATGGGGGACTCTAAATAGAATATTCTATTTTAGTATATATGATAAAGTATTCTAATAATATAGAAACTAATAGAATAAGGTCTTTCAATGGAAAAAAGTGCAGAATGAGTAAATCTATGGATCCGTGGCTATACAGGAATCTCGATCGTTGATTTGAGGATTCATACTGTACGACTTATCTGATCTTATCAATTGTTAGAATTTTTTTTTTCGTGAATAAATCATGAAGTTTGGAAGATTAGAACAGTATTTAAGATCTTATCGAAAACTAACAGCAGCTTGCCAAACAAAGGCTAATAGAAGAAAGAGCACAGGGATGACTGGCATAATGTCTACGATTGGCTTCAAAAAAGCGTAGGCCTCAGGCAATTTACCGAAGAGAAACCTGTTTGAATAAAGGATAGAATTAAAACAGATCCAGATTAAAGTAAAGATATTAAGCATAACAAAAATTTTATTCTTAAAAATAGAAAGATAATTTTATATTTTTTTTTGATTGAGTTTTTACTATCTTATTCATTTTAAAATGAATAATAAATTAAACAATTTTAAAGTAAGGTAGACCAATCAAAAAACCTTCATTCAATTCTCAAAAAAAAGCAAAGAATAGAAGAAATCGTACTTTCATCCAATATCTTAATTAAATTATATATTATGATCAATAAATTCAGTTTAATTCTATATCTACATTATCAAAATCTTATGAACAATCTAGTTCAGAGATCTTTTGACTAGAATTGACGAACAACTAATACTAATATTAGTGTTTATTAGTAAAGAATAGAAATAGAATATGGGGCGTGGCCAAGTGGTAAGGCAACGGGTTTTGGTTCCGCTATTCGGAGGTTCGAATCCTTCCGTCCCAGAGCATACCCATTATAGTATTTCTATGAGAATAGGTATTTTCGGTATATAGAATCTTTATTTTCAGTATATGAGAATAAAAAGGGATTTCTTTTGCTTTTTGAACAACTTTCTGTTTAATTTAAGATTCTAATAGATGTGATTCTTCTTCATTTTTGAATTATTTAAAGTGATTATTCTTTGAATCATATTTCATATTTTGCATAAATTGGATTGAGTTCAAATCAAATATTCATTGATGTAATTGAATCTATTTTTGATCCGAGAAAGATGAGAACATAATAAAAATATTTTTGAAGTAAAAAAAAAGCCGGATGCGCTTTTCATCCCATGCCCATCTCCTTGATAATTCATATTTCTGTTCAGTTTTTTATAAAAAAAAGTTTACGCCCACATCTATTTGTGTTTTCAATCATGTATTCTAAATCGAAATCTGAAAGTGCCCACGATTCCAGATTCATTAAATGATAATGATGGAGTCGAATTATAAACTCTTTTTGGATTTCTGAATTGAATTATAATACTAAGAATACTAATTGAACTCAATCAAGGTGATTAAACAAGAGGATTAAGTCGATTAATTTACTAGGGATTAATTTACTAAGGTAGGTTAAAAAATAGGAAGAATGGCTTAATCTGGACTTCTTTTGCTTTGTTTTGTACTTATACAACAGAGTATAGCATCCAATAAATATAGTATTCGTTTTCTTTAGCCTTATTCTTTGGTTTAGAACCCCCTATCCCCATATACTTAGTCAGAGAAGTAGATAGTGATCAATCGGAAATGGAAAAACTACATTTTAATCCTCTTAGCTCTTTTAATCTAATTTACTAATCTAATTACATATGTAAACAAAAAAGAATTCATATATTCATATAGATTATAGATATAGAAATCTTCATATATTCATATAGATTATAGATATAGAAATCAAAAATCTGGATTACTCAAAAAATGGATTATAGATAGTATTACCTTAACCAACAACTATATCATGATTCCATGAGAAAATTAATTACATCATATTAAATATAAAATATTATAAAATATTAAATATAAAAGCGAATTAAAACTAAAGAACTAAACGAAAGGAGGAATATGCTCAAACTTCGTTTGGGTCGAAAACAACGAACTATTTATCGAATCGTTGCAATTGATGTTCGATCGCGAAGAGAAGGAAAACCTCTTCGGAAGGTTGGTTTTTATGACCCAATAAATAAATAATCAGACCTCTTTAAATTTTCCTGACATTCTATATTTCGGGTGCTCAGCCTACAGCAACTGTGCAGGACATTTCAAAGAAATCGGGGTTTTTACACAATTCTTGCTTAATCAAAGCAAACGCAATCAATGCAATACAAAAAAAAAGGGGGGTTGGATGATTTAGTTATAACTTATAACTTGGTTTACCCTTGTTTAATTTAACACAAGTCTTAGGCTTGTGTTTGTTAATTATATATCTTAATTCTCTAATCTTATCTATGATTTTATTATTATTTAAAATTTGATTTAAAAAATTTTCTTTATTTTATTAATTCTTAATAATTATTAAGAATTTTTTTTTGCTTTCTTCATTGTATTCTGTTCAAGTGGATTCTTTTTCAACATTCACAC